GAAAAATATAGAAAAAGAGAGAGATGGTAGAAAAGGGGGAGAGATGGGGGAAGAAGATAGGAAGGGGAATAAGGGGGCTCTTTAGGCAGGAGACGGGGGAATTCCTTAAGTTAAGAAAGAAAAAAGAATAAGAACACAGATACATAACATAAAAAAAAGAATAAATAAGACGATATTCGCCCTCCCCCTACATATTTAATTTCTTCTCCTATACAAAAACCAGCAAGACCTACTCCATTGGTAATTCCATCAATGACACCCTTATCGAAAAACTGCGTTAGTTCAGTTAATCCTCTTATACCCAGGGTAAAGACCCTAGTATAGAAAATATCTATATAACCACGATTATATGACCAACTGTATATCTTTTTTTTTACTTGATCCGAAAAAGTTTTTTTCGGACTCTCTTTTACAAGAGAATTTATTAAATCCAAATTCTGAAAAAAGGAATAAGCGGATCCATAGAAGATATATGCTATGGATAGACCAAACATAGCTAGACTTACAGAAGAAATTGCATTAGTGATAAATTCATATGAATTTATGGAAGAATTAGAACTTTCCTGGAAAAGGTTTATTGAGGGAGTTAACCACTTTGATAATATGGTTAACTCTGCTATTCCATTATCCATTACTCCATTATCAAAATGGATTCCTATGGATCCAATGAACAAAGTAAAAAGCAGTAATATAAAAAGAGGGAATAGCATAGTATTTCCCGTTTCATGAGGATAGACAAAAGTGTTTTTAGCCCCAAAGGAAGTACTAAAGGACCCTATCCTATTTCTTGTATTACCATGAATTTTGGATATATTTTGTGAAAAAAAAGAAACTCCACTCTTCGTTGTTGATAAAATGAAATCTCTATTCACTCCTTTGGGTATCCTTTTTCCCCATAAGGATATTGAATACAACGAACCCTCTTTAGTGCTACTGTAATTTTGAAAATGAACACGCAGGTACCCATCAAAAGTAAGTAAATATATCCGAAACATATAAAACGCAGTTAATCCTGCAGTAAAAGAGGCTATTATTCCAAAAAAGGGTGAATACAACCAACTATTACTAAGGATTTCATCTTTGGACCAGAAGCAAGCAAGAGGTGGAATACCACAAAGAGAAAGCGTACCCCATAAAAAAGTAGTTCTTGTAATTGGAACGTATTTTCTTAAACCACCCATAAGAACCATATTCTGACTTTTATCTGGTGAATATCCAACAAGAGGTTCCATTGAATGAATAATGGATCCGGATCCCAAGAACAATAAAGCTTTCGAATAAGCATGAGTGATCAAATGGAATAAAGCAGCTTGATAAGAACCTATACCTAGAGCTAACATCATATAACCCAATTGAGACATTGTAGAATAGGCTAAGCTTCTTTTAATATCTCTCTGAGCAAGAGCTAAAGTAGCTCCTAAGAAGAGTGTTATTGTACCTACTAAAGAAATGAAATTCATTATTAAAGGTAGGGATATGAAAAGAGGAAGAAGTCGAGCTAGAAGAAAAATCCCCGCAGCAACCATAGTTGCTGCGTGTATAAGAGCCGAAATGGGAGTGGGTCCTTCCATAGCATCGGGTAACCATACGTGAAGAGGGAATTGTGCAGATTTCGCAACTGCACCAAGAAATAATAAAAAAGCACACAAAGTAGTAAGTAAGGAATTAATCCCATTATTAGGAATCCAGTTATTAGCTATTTTGAACAAATCCCGAAACTCTAAACTACCTGTTATCCAAAAAAAACCTAAAATTCCTAATAACAGACCAAAATCCCCTACACGATTAGTTACAAAAGCTTTTTGACAAGCACTCGCTGCAATTGGCCGTGTAAACCAAAAGCCTATCAATAAATAGGAACACATTCCCACAAGTTCCCAAAAAAAATAAATTTGTATCAAATTGGAACTAGTAACCAATCCCAACATGGAAGTATTGAAAAAACTTATATAAACAAAAAATCTCAAATATCCTTCATCGTGAGACATATAATCGTCACTATAAATAAGAACGAGGATTCCTACAGTAGTAATTAGTATTAACATAATAGAAGTAAGCGGGTCGATCAAGTATCCAAATTCTAAGGAAAAATCATTATTGACGGTCCAAGACCATAGATATTGATAGATAGAACTTCCATTTATTTGTTGAATAGATAGGTGAACTGAGAATACCATAGCTATACTTAAGAGTAAAACACAAGGAAAAGCCCATATGCGACGAAGATTTTTTGTTGCTGTCGGAATAAGAATAAGTCCAAACCCCATTGACATAATAACTGGAAGTGGGAGAAGAGGGATTACCCATGCATATTGATATGTATGTTCCATAAGAAAAGAAATTGCAATTTTTACTTGAAATTTTTCTATAAAATAAAATTGTTTCCGATTCACCAAACCAATTCTTATCTCTTTCTGAAGGAATTCCAAAAAATAAGAATAAGACAAAATACTGGAATTCTTCATTTTTCCAAATTTCTCTCATTGAAATAATCAAAAATGAAGAATGGGTTTACTTGGTTAAATTCAAAAAGTTAATTAAATAACTTTGTTACCTAGTTATTACCTAAAGAAGGATATTTGTTAAAATACAAAAAAGGATTGAATCATTTTACTTTCTATTCATTTTTGTATTTCTTTCTATTAAAATGAAGATGAAGCAGCTCTCATGTTTCGTAACTGATTGATTGAATTCCAATGAAAACCTATGTTTATAGGAAATTATCGAATATTCCTTACTTCATATAGAACTGAAATCCTAATGACTAGAATTACCTAAGTTTTAGAATGTCTTGTTTAAGAGACTAAGTATTTTTTTTTTGTTTTGATTGGAATTCCATTATGGAATACCATTCTGAACTTAATTAACTATTTGAATTTTCCCTTCCTTTTATCCCCCCATCTTATATGGGGGATAGGCCGTAGATTTATATATGGAGTATACTTAATATATAAATTGATTTAATTTAAATAGAAAACCTTTGTATATATTCTATATTATTAAAACAAAGTATAAAATAAAACAAAGTATAAAATATATATGAAAAATATGCTAAAAAATTCTTGTCTTATCCGCATTAGAGAAAATAAAGTAAAAAAGAATTCAGAATTTCAGTTCAGTATCTAAGTATAAATACTAAGAAAAAGTATAAATACTAAGAAAAAACAGAAAGAAGGATTGATTTGCGGCAATAGATGTCTTTCACATACAACTAGAAAAAAGTAATCCCCTTTTTGAATGGCAGTTCCAAAAAAACGTACTTCGATGTCAAAAAAGCGTATTCGTAAAAATCTTTGGAAGAAAAAGACTTATTTTTCCATAGTACAATCTTATTCTTTAGCAAAATCAAGATCATTTTCCAGCGGTAGCGAGCATCCAAAACCAAAGGGTTTTTCTGGGCAACAAACAAACAAATAATCTGGTTTTGGAATAATCTGAATTGACCTATCCCAAAGAAATTCCAATTATTTAATATGAATAATTCGGATTAATTAATGAATGTACTTTTATGTATCGAATTCCTCGGTACAATATTCTTAGAACTAACCCCTCTGATATATAGAACAAAAGTTTTTGGTATACTGTGTCCTAAGTATTCTTTTCCTATCAACGAACTTTTCATAATAGAATCCTCATATTTTATTATGAGGATTCTATTATGAAAAGTAGAGTATTCTTGCAATAGGACTTACAACTTCTACCTATCTTATCAAAAATCCACAAAAAAATAGGTTTAGGCTTGGTAAATCATATTAATAAGAGCATAAGGGCTTTCATTCTAGAAATTTTGCTAAAATCCAAAATTCTTTGTATTTAATGATGAAATTATAGAAATTCTAATGGATAGATGGAAAGATTTTTTTTTATTTCAATGAGAAACTAATTAGAAAAAAATGAGTTCTATATTGCAACTGAGAAAAAACAGTTCCAACTCTTTCAAGCTTTGTTTCTATTGGGCAAAGCAAGAGTTTATTGTTAAAAAAATCCCCAATGATACTACCAAACGAAGTCCATTTTAATGAAGATTCTAATGTTCCTAAATTCTATGGACTCTCCCAATCTCGACGATTTGCGAGAAAATAACTATTATTCTTTTAACTTCCCTATTATTTAAAGTTAGCCGCCATGGTGAAATTGGTAGACACGCTGCTCTTAGGAAGCAGTGCTCAAGCATCTCGGTTCGAGTCCGAGTGGCGGCATTCTCGAAAAAGAATACAATAGATTAGAAAATGGATTCAATTCGAAATTTCCTATTTTGTAATGGGACCTTCTCCTTATGCTATTTGCAACTTTAGAACATATACTAACTCATATCTCTTTCTCAACCATTTCAATTGTGATTACAATTCATTTGATAACCTTATTAGTTCGTGAACTTGGGGGATTACGTGATTCGTCAGAAAAAGGAATGATAGCTACTTTTTTCTCTATAACAGGATTCCTAGTTTCTCGTTGGGCTTCTTCGGGACATTTTCCATTAAGTAATTTATATGAGTCATTGATCTTCCTTTCATGGGCTCTGTATATTCTTCATACGATTCCTAAGATACAGAACTCTAAAAATGATTTAAGCACAATAACTACGCCAAGTACTATTTTAACGCAAGGCTTTGCCACGTCGGGTCTTTTAACTGAAATGCATCAATCCACAATACTAGTACCTGCTCTACAATCTCAGTGGTTAATGATGCATGTCAGTATGATGTTACTAAGCTATGCAACTCTTTTGTGCGGATCCTTATTATCCGCCGCTCTTCTAATCATTAAATTTCGAAAGAATTTCAATTTCTTTTTAGAAAAGAAAAAAAATGTTTTAAATAAAACATTTTTCTTTAGTGAGTTTAGTGAGATTGAATATTTCTATGTAAAAAGAAGTGCTTTAAAAAACACCTCTTTTCCTTCATTTCCAAATTATTACAAATATCAATTAATTGAGCGTTTGGATTCTTGGAGTTATCGTGTCATTAGCCTAGGGTTTACCCTTTTAACCATAGGTATTCTTTGTGGAGCAGTATGGGCTAATGAGGCGTGGGGATCCTATTGGAATTGGGATCCTAAGGAAACTTGGGCATTTATTACTTGGACCATATTCGCAATTTATTTACATAGTAGAACAAATCCAAATTGGAAGGGTACGAATTCCGCACTTGTAGCTTCGATAGGATTTCTTATAATTTGGATCTGCTATTTTGGTATCAATCTATTAGGAATAGGTTTACATAGTTATGGTGCATTTACATTACCATCTAAATGATTACATAACATAAAACCTTCGTGAAATGAAAGTTTTTCCATTTTTGTTTGATTTGAGAACCCTTGAACGCCTTCTCAAAGGGTTCTCAAAAATTCGAGATAGATCTAATTAGACTTTTTTACTTTTTTCTGAATTATTTGGTTTTTCCACTATGGAATATAGAGCGGACTAGTAAAAAAAAATTATTTAGGATAATAATTGGATAAGAGAGCCTCTACCTTGTCAACCGATAGCGAGAGAACAAAATCTGGATAAATACCAATTCCTATTACTGGTAAAAAGATACAGATTAAAAGAAAGAGTTCTCGTGGTCCAGAATCCACCAAATTTGCGTTTGGAACATGAAATAGCTTGTACCCATAGAACATCTGGCGTAACATAGATAATAAAAAAATAGGAGTTAATATCATTCCAATTGCCATTACAAAAGTAATTAGCATTTTTGGTATTAACAGAAATTTTGGACTAGTAATTAGTCCAAAAAATACTACTAATTCTGCAACAAAACCGCTCATTCCTGGTAAGGCAAGAGAAGCCATTGAAAAGCTACTAAACATGGTAAAAATTTTCGGCATTGGGATAGATATCCCCCCCAGTTCTTCGAGATAAACAAGACGCATTCTATCACAAGCCGTTCCCGCCAAGAAAAAAAGTGTAGCACCAATAAATCCATGGGATAGTATTTGTAAAATAGCTCCATTGAGTCCAATGTTGGTTATGGAACCAATTCCTATAATTATGAAACCCATGTGAGATACGGAGGAGTAGGCTATTCTTTTTTTGAAATTTCGCTGACCAAGAGAAGTTGAAGCTGCATAGATTATTTGCATCGCTCCTATTATTACCAACCAGGGGGAAAATAGATAATGAGCATGAGGTAACAATTCCATATTGATCCGAATCAATCCGTATGCTCCCATCTTTAATAGGATTCCCGCTAAAAGCATACATGTACTGTAATGCGCTTCCCCATGGGTATCTGGTAACCACGTATGTAGGGGTATAATCGGCAATTTGACAGCATAAGCAATAAGGAAGCCAAAATAAAATAGTATTTCCAATGTTGCAGGGTATGATCGATTAATTAATCTTTCCAAATCTAATCTTGGTTCGTTGGAACCATATAAGCCCATACCTAGAACTCCGATTAAGAAAAAAATGGAACCGCCTGCAGTATACAAAATAAATTTTGTAGCTGAATACAGACGCCTCTTTCCCCCCCACATGGATAAAAGTAAGTAAACAGGAATTAATTCTAACTCCCACATGATAAAAAAAAGTAAAAGGTCTCGCGAAGAAAATAATCCTATTTGACCACTATACATTGCTAGCATCAGGAAATAGAATAATCGCGAATTCCGGGTAACTGGCCAAGCTGCTAAAGTAGCTAAAGTAGTGATAAATCCTGTCAATAAAATAGATCCTAATGAAAGTCCATCGATTCCCAATCTCCAGTGGAAATCAAAGACATCTATCCATTTAGAATCCTCCTTTAATTGGATTAAGGGATCCTCCAATTGGAAATGATAACAGAATGCATAAGTCATTAGAAGGAATTCTAATAAACAAATAGATATAGTATACCACCTAACGATTTTGTTTCCCCTATGAGGTAAAAAGAAAATTAATGAACCTGCAAATATCGGCAAAACAACAAGTATTGTTAACCAAGGAAAATAACTCATGATAAAGTGATAAAGAGAAGATACGTTTTGACCAGAAAAGCCCGTGCTCGAAATAAGCGAGCACAGGCTTCCTCGGTAAAGAGGAATCAGACGATTCAAGTGGAGTTTTTTGTAACGTATCAATAAGATAGAGCCATGCTGCGGGTTGTTTCAGGCCCTAAATAAACGCGGACACTTAAAAAATCTGTTGGGCAGGCGGATTCGCATCTCTTACAACCCACACAATCTTCGGTTCTCGGCGCGGAAGCAATTTGCTTGGCTTTACACCCATCCCAGGGTATCATTTCTAATACATCTGTTGGACAAGCTCGTACACATTGAGTGCATCCTATACATGTATCATAAATTTTTACGGAATGTGACATTGGATCTATAAATTTGCCTTTTCAACATAAAAATTTTCGATCTGGTAAAAATAAAATTAGTACTATATGAGTCATATGTATTGTAGACACCAGACGAAGCAATGGTTTATCCAAACTTCAACAAATAAATAAATAAAATAATGCAATATATTTCTTAATCCGTTTGTGAGAAAGCGTGAAAAGAGCCAAGAGACTTGAATTTTTGGCTTCAACAATCATAATTATACAAATTGTACATACGAATTCGAATTAGCCAATTTATTGGCTATCGTCTTTTCAATATAAATTATTGCAATATTCAAATTGCAATATCAATGAATTGCAAAAATTCAATAAGTAAAAAAGAATACTATGTAATAACCTAATCAAAAAATAGATATTATAAAATAATAAAATAATAAGAAAATAGTATTTGATTTCTATTCATCTTAATATTTGATATTATTATTATATGTGCGCCTTTGTTTAGAGGATTTTATGTCTAATTATTCAAAAAATTAGATTGATTGATACGAGTTGATTTCTTGTTACGATGGATGGAAGAAAGAATGGATAGTCCAATAGCTGCTTCAGCAGCCGCAAGGGCTATAACAAAAATTGCGAAAATGTCTCCTTTTAATTGGCGACTATCAAATAGATCAGAAAATGTTACGAGATTTAGATTAATTGAATTCAGTATAAGTTCAAGACATATTAGAGCTCTAACCATGTTTCGGCTTGTGATCAATCCATAGATACCAATCGAAAATAAATAGACACTAAAAAAAAGTACATGCTCAAACATCATTAACTAACTCCTTATCAATCTCGATTCATTTCAATATGAGGACAAGAATTGAACCGATTCCATTAATTAGAATAGAACAGTTACACAACAAAAGAGAAAAGAAGGTATTTGTTGGCAGTAGATGGGTTTTACTAAATCAAAATTGTGATTCTTTAGTTATTTATTTTAGATTTGAAATTCTAAGAATTTTGACTAATTCTAAGTATTTCTTATTGCCGAGCCATAGTAATTGCACCTATTAAAGAAACTAGAAGAATTATGGAAATGAGTTCAAACGGAAGATAAAAATCAGTTGCTAAATGAATCCCAATTTGTTGAACGTTATTTATGAGACCCTGTTCTACTATTTGGTTTGATCTTGTAGTCCAAAGAATTCCATACCATGACGTATCTGGGATAGTAGTCATTAGTGAAAAAAGAATAGTTATACAAACGAGTGAAGTGAACCCATCTCCAATAGTCCAATAATTCTTATTTTTAGACCATTCTGAGCCATTTACGAACATTACGGCAAATATGATCAAAACATTTATAGCTCCCACATAAATAAGAAGTTGTGCGACAGCTACAAAGTAGGAATTCAATAAAATATAGAATAAGGATATACAAACAAGAACTAATCCCAGCGAAAAGGCAGAATAAATTGGGTTGGTAAGTAATACTACTCCTAGACCTCCTAGTAGAAGAACAAATCCCCCAAATAGCACAAGAATCTCATGTATTGGTCCAGGTAAATCCATTATGGATAAGAAGAAATTAATAGTATAAAATTTTTCATGAACTGACTAAAACTAAAAGATTCAAGGAAGGAAAAAGGGATTAGGATATTTTTTTGTATATAAGTTGTATAGTTAGAAATCACATCACGAAAATCTACTCTCATTTTAAATCAGGAATAATTTGCAATAAGCAGTAGTTATTCGTTTTTCTTTATAGTTAATAAAAAACTATTGGATTTTTCTTTTTTGTTAGAAAAATCCTAGTAACTAATAATTAGTAACCGTTCTTGAATTCCAAGATTTTTCTTCGTCTATTTTACTTTGAGTCGAATTCCTAATTGTTTGAATTGTGTAATCTCCCATTATGGAGATTGGTAACCGACTCAAAGCAATTTGATTGTAATTCAATTCATGACGATCATAAGTAGAAAGTTCATATTCTTCAGTCATTGATAAACAGCTTGTCGGACAGTACTCAACACAATTACCACAAAATATACAAACTCCGAAATCAATACTATAATTAAGCAATTGTTTCCTTTTAATATCCTTTTCAAATCTCCAATCCACAAGGGGTAGATCTATCGGGCATACGCGAACACATACTTCACAAGCAATACATTTATCAAATTCAAAGTGGATTCGCCCCCGGAAACGCTCCGATGTAATTGATTTTTCATAAGGGTAGTGAATCGTTATAGGTAAACGATTTGTGTGGGATAAGGTAATTATGAAACTTTGACCAATGTACCTTGCAGCGCGTATTGTTTGTTGACCATAACTCATGAACCCAGTTACCAGAGGGAACATATTCTAAATATCTATGAAAAAGGTATGTTTCTTTCTCTTGTTTGAGAGAACTTTTGTGTTGAAAATATTCTTACTGTTATTGTATTATCTTATTTATAGTGAAACAAGTTGGGAAGAAGTTGTTAATAAGAGATTGCCCAGGGAAATAGGTAAAAGAAATTTCCATCCAAGATTTAATAACTGATCCATTCTCATCCTGGGTAAAGTCCATCTTATTGTGATAGAAATGAAGAGGAATAAATAAGCTTTAGTTAATGTAATAAAGATACCCATTGTCATTTCCAAAATTCCAACCATTTTATTCATTTGGAAAAATTCAAAAAAGGATATATAGGGAATAGAGAAATTCCACCCGCCTAAGTAGAGAACTGTTACAAATAAAGAGGAAACTAATAAATTTAGGTAAGAAACAAGATAAAATAAACCATATTTGATACCGGAATATTCAGTTTGATAACCTGCTACTAATTCTTCCTCTGCTTCTGGTAAATCAAAGGGTAATCTTTCACATTCTGCCAAAGAAGAAATTAGAAAAACCAGAAAACCTATAGGCTGACGCCAAAGATTCCATCCAAAAAAACCATATTTTGACTGTGCTTCAACTATATCAACTGTACTTGAACTGTTAGATAATCATAGTCGATGATAACATCACAGTTCCCACCGCTATTCCAAAACCGTACATGAAACCTTAGCTTCATACGGCTTCTCTATGATCAGAAAAAAGGAAAGGGTTGTTTCGTTTCGGTATTATCCCCCTGGGCATAGATAGAATTAGGTAAGATAAAATCGATTGGAAAGTCCTAAATTAGACCAAAGGAATTCCGTCTGCTAGAATAAGAAAAAGCGCTTCCGAATTGATCTCGTCCTTTATAATATAATGAAAATTTTTCTTTGTTCAGTAATAACTTAATCTTGGAATAAAACACTCGTTATAGCAATTAATAAATGAAAAGAATTAGGCATTAATTAAAGAATTAGGCATTAATTCATGAGGAATTCTGTATTAATATGAATAGAGGAAGGAAAGAATAAATAAATATCTTTTTTTTGTATTGCATTCCATATCTTTTGTCCTATTCTTCTTTCCCCGGGGAAGGGTACTTAAAAAGAAAAAAGGAATAAAGGATTAATTCGTTCTTGATAGCCATTTCTTTAACAAGTGAAAGGGAACATACTCTGGATCGGAATCCGAAGAAAGTACTACTTGATCATTTCCACCAATTTCAAGTCCTTATTATGATTCCTTTTATGAGGAAAAATCCCTAATGTCTTAGATTCCCTCATTACTAATCCTTTATGTACTTTAGTGTTCCTAACCCCTCACTAATTTTTGATGGATTCCCCTTATGATTATAAGTTATAGTAATAACTCGGAATATTCTAGTAATGGAATTCCATATCGCGAATCCTTTATTCTTGCCCGCTTCAAGATATGATGACTAATCAAAAAATATCAACCTTGGGGTAAAGAGTTTACACTACTTATGTTTACTTCAACTTTTTTCTTGTACGTAGGAAATGAGATTTTTTCTTTTTACTACAAATTAATAAGCTGTTTTGTTTCACTCATATAGCTATCTAGTTTAACTTACCAACCCGAATACAGAATAAGAAAAGGAAGATAAATATTCAATGGATTTTGGAGGAAAAAGATCCTATTTTAACGAATCACACGTAGAGATATTGCTAGCACACAAAAAGTTAATGGTATTTCATAACTAATAGATTGAGCAGCAGCTCGTAGACCGCCTGAAAAAGAATATTTATTATTTGAGCTATATCCTGCCATAAGAAGACCAATAGGAGCAATACTTGAAATGGCAATCCATAAAAAAACACCAATACTAAGATCGGCTAAAACAAAACGATATCCCAAAGGGATAACTAAAAAACTTAATAAAATTGATATGACTGCTATAGAAGGTCCAATGCTAAATAAAGGAATATCTCCTCGGGATGGCAGGATATCCTCCTTAAAAAGTAGCTTAGTTCCATCGGCTATAGCTTGAAGCAGTCCCAGGGGGCCAGCATATTCAGGACCAATACGTTGTTGTATCGATGCGGATATTTCTCTTTCTAACCACACAATTACGAGTACTTCTATTGTGATTCCCAGTAGGAGGGTCAAAATGGGTAGAATCCATATCAGTCCATAGACTTCTTTTAATAATTCCGATTTCGAAAAAGAATTGATAGTTTCTATCTCTACCCTATCTATTATCATTTCAACGATCAACTTCCCCCATAATGATATCTATACTACCTAATATCGTCATGATATCAGCCAATTTCATTTTTTTAACTAGTTGAGGAAGAATTTGCAAATTAATAAAACCGGGTGGACGAATTTTCCATCTCCAGGGGAAAAGACTATCATCTCCTACCAGATAAATTCCTAATTCACCTTTTGGAGCTTCCACTCTTACATAAAGCTCTTGCTTTGACAATTCAAAATTGGGCGAAGGTTTTTTACCAAGAAATCGATATTCAAAATCATTCCATTCGGAATTCTTTGTTTTCTTAAAGCGTCGGACTTCTAAATTCTCATAAGGGCCTCCAGGAATTTTCTCTACAGCCTGTTGAATAATTTTGATGGATTCCCTCATTTCACCCATTCGTACTAAATAGCGAGCTAATGAATCCCCTTCTTTTTGCCATTGGACTTTCCAATCGAATTGGTTGTAAGACTCATAAGGATCGACTTTACGAAGATCCCATTCTATTCCAGAAGCTCGTAACATCGGTCCCGATAAGCCCCAATTTACTGCTTCTTCTCCGCTAATAAAACCGACTCCTTCAACTCGTTCTAAAAAAACGGGATTCCGTGTAATAAGTTGTTGATATTCAACAACTCCTCGTAAAAAATAATCACAGAAATCTAAACATTTATCGACCCATCCATAAGGTAGATCGGCGGCTACCCCTCCGATGCGAAAGTAATTATGCATCATTCGCATACCTGTAGCAGCTTCAAATAGATCATATATCAATTCTCTCTCTCTAAAAATATAGAAAAAAGGGGTCTGTGCGCCTAGATCCGCCATAAAAGGTCCAAGCCATAACAAGTGAGAAGCTATACGGCTCAACTCTAACATAATTACCCTAATATAGCTGGCTCTTTGGGGTATTTGAATATTCTCCAAGAATTCTGGTGCATTTACCGTTATTGCTTCTGTAAACATAGTAGCTAAATAATCCCACCGTGTTACATAAGGTAAGTATTGTATAATAGTTCGGTTTTCCGCGATTTTTTCCATTCCTCTGTGTAAATAGCCTAATATGGGTTCACAATCAATAACATCTTCACCATCGAGAGTAACGATCAGTCGAAGAACACCATGCATTGATGGGTGCTGAGGGCCCATATTGACTATCATGAGATCTTTTCTTGTAAGCGGTAGACTCATATCCTTTCTTCCTTAATTCATTATTCCATGAAAATGGATTATTCCATGAATTCCTCAAAACGAGGCTCATCAAAATGCAAAATCTAAGACTACTATAAGACTACTAATAAAATAAGAAAAAAATTCGAACGATTAAATTACTTCTCCCGAATATCCAACTGACTGATTAATTTCTTATAACGTACTCTATTTTTCTTTGCCAAATAAGCCAGCAAACGTTGACGTTTTCCCAAAAGTCTTCGTAGACCTCTTTCCGATGAAAAATCTTTTTTGTGTAATTCCAAATGTGAAGCAAGTCTCCGTATCTTATTGGTGAAACTGAATACTTGAAATTCAACAGAACCTCTGTTTTCTTCTTTTTCTTCTTTAACCATAAATCCCAAAATTTTTCTACCTCCTTTTTTTTTCATGTATTTTTCTGATCAGGAAAAATAAAAAATTATGTCAGTTATTTTGAAGTTATTCTAATCTCGTACACACAAAAATTTGCAATTATTCATCTACTACTGGAATTTGGATTTATTTTATCGATGCAAATTGGATTTGGATAGAAGGGTACATTCTTTTATTTTAGATAGAAGAAACATTTCTTCTATCTAAAATAAAAGAATTTTGCTGATTTATTTATTGCTATATCCAATTTATGGAATTGATACACCATTTAATTGATATCGTTTAGCAAAATGAAACACAGCATATGCATCCATCTTTCGGCTCGAGAATTTCACGGGATAGAGATATGGTATAAGAAATAGGCTATTAAGTAACTCTAAATGAATTGTGGATACATCTGTATCCTTAACATACTGAAACGACTGCCATTATTCGTATCAAACCAATAGCGATTCATACAAGCTAAATCTTCTAATCAATGGTGGGCCAATAATGCATTTTTTTGCATATGTATTAAGACGCTTGGCCTGATTTCGAAATTGTCCAGAGTTTTTTATGTTGTTTTCATTGCAAAATGATGGACCTCCTTCCGTAACTTTCCAATTACGAGTACGAGAATTGAAAGACATGAAAATTCTCAATTCTCTACGGCGTCTAGGAGATAGATAGAATATTTTCAGGAACAAGAAAATCAGAAGAATCTTTCTCTCTATTCACTACCATTCCGCGTCTTCGACTTCTATTAGTTTCTTTTCTTCTTTAATGCAATAGCTATAGTTTGATATAGAATCCATTTCTCAAAGTAATGGAAACCATTCTCGTATAGGAAATGGTTCGAAAATCGCTATTCCATCTTTTAGGTATCGTGAAAAGTGATACCTGTGAAGATCGTGCATTTCAGTCACATTCAGATCCGCTTTTCGAGTCCATGATATAACCAAATTGGATGGATCTTCCACCCGTTTAGCTAAGAAAGAATAGATGCAGAGGTGGATAATAGATCGATATGAAGATCATGAGCTGCCCCATAATGAAACCGCCAGTAGTCGCGAATATCTCCTTCTTCCCTAATCCAAGATTGGAGAAAGAAGATCTAAGAGGGACCTATGGAGAATGTGGTCAGAAATCCATAATAGAGTCCGACCACAACGACCGAATTAATTATCCTCATCGAGAAACTTAGACTACTAAGTAGAAAAGGTAGAAAAGATTTGAAAATCATGGCATGGGTCTCCTTTTTTTCTTTCTTTAGAGTTTTCTATATGCACAATTTCTCGATGTTTCGATGAGAATTTCTTGACTTTCCATATATAGAAAGAGATAGACTATAAATGACATCTCTTATGTAAATAAGACCAAAGGGATGGATATTAAATGATAGGAAGTGCTAGGAAGTGAAATAGAATGAAATAGAGCCACTTTGGGCTTCCCTATGAAATGAGGCATGGAACGGAGTCACTACGAAGAAATTCCGGGAGTTACGAAAGAAGCTTCGGACTCATATTGTTCATGGGTTGAGAGCGGGAGTTGAACTCTAGGAGGTCGAATCTCCCCTTGTTCCTCAGTAGCTCAGTGGT